GGTTTCAATTTCTTCAAATGAACGATTTGGACACCTATGGATTCTAACAACTGATTGCAGAGTTGATCATTCGGACCTTTCAATTCATAGATGTGGATCTCGGACCTATGAATGGGGATATTCCCGATATTCACAAAGAAAAAGGGAAGTGACTTGGACAAAAAGAAACGAAGTGACTTAGACAAATCTTCTTTGTCGATAGCCTCGGACCAATCAATCGAATATTGATTAATACGTAATCGATCGAACACTACTTGCACTACTTGAAAAGGATTCTTCTGTTCAGAAACGAAATGTTCCAAATGTTCCTGGAAATTCTTGCTCCCATTGGACCATTTGTATCTATATGCATCAGGATCCCGATTCATGGATCTCTCAGTTCGAGAAATAAGAGGATCAAACCATTTCTTCTGACTCTTTTTCAAATTCGATAAATGTTGGTTGATCGTATATTTCATTAGAGTTATATGATTCAGAGTATCATTTCCTATTTGATCCCTTTGAATTCCATATTCGAAGTTGCGATCGGATCTATTCATTAAAAAGAATCGATTCGATACATTTCTTCCATAGGTGCTATATTGGATTTGAATCAGATTTCGGATCAATCTATATTGATTGACTGCCTCCATTATGTTGTTGCTAGCAAATACCGCTGTTTTTAGTTTGGGATCTTCCAACTCATTCCCGCAGTAGATCCGGACCGATTCTTTTCTGATCCTTCGAGAAAAAGATTCATTCTCCTCATAAAAAAGAGGAGGTAGAACCAAGAAAGATTTCTTTTTCGATTCATCTCTGGAGTTGAATACCTCATTCAAGAATCTTTTTTGATCCAACCCGTAGGAATCAATAGAAAAGGCAAATCCCCTATGAAACACCAGATCCGGCTCGGTTATTGATAGAGTGAATAGATCCGCCATTTCTGGGAATCTCTCTTCTGATTCAAAGAAATCGTGGCGTAACGCGTATCCCCCTTTGTTCCGGTCATGGAATAGATGAAAGAAATCAAAAAATGGATTCTTGTTCAAGAATGAAATCTTATTGGAACTGTCCATATCCGGGATGTGATCTGGTTCCGAAGGATGAATTGAGACGGTATCTTGTAAATATGTAATTATCTTGAATATATCAGCCATTTCTTTATTTTCCGCTCGCCTGGAAGGGACAAAAGAAACATCTTGTTTTTTCTTCAACAATTTATGATCTCTAGTGGACCTCTCAGTAGGATTCGAACCCAGATGAAGTTCTGACCATCTGTCAGAGAGAAAAGAACGAATTGATCTTGTAGGATTCCCAAGAAATTCTTCGATTTCTTCCGGAAGCAGATGATTATTCATCCGCTTCTCAGGTTCCGTGAATAGCCAGGACATGGAGGAAGATCCAAAAAGGCATTTCGGGAATCGATCTGATTCTATCTCTGTTCGTTCCGTTTGAAGAAAGGAAGGATCCCAAAGAATCGATCCCTCTTTTAGTTGCTGAATCTCTGTTTGATCGATCAATGTGTGATATTCTGAATTCTCATTTCTAACGGAATCGAAATGATCTCTGGATTGATCAGAAGAAGATCCTTTCCATTGGCTAGAATCCGTTACTTGAACGAAAATAGATCTTGTGGAATCATATTGAATATTTGACAATACATTCCGTACCTTGCTAAAAAACCGATCCTTGTTTACCAACCACACATTGTCTAACCAAATCCAATTCTCTCTCGAGACGTTCCTCAAAAAATCCGATTCGTGCTGATTCTTCCCCCAACTAACGAAGAGATCTTGGCGGAATTGCCACATATGAAATTGAGCACAATTTTGCAAAGGAATACCCCACTTGTTTCTCGAGAAGAGATGGGAAACATGCTCAATATCATTGGATTGCATAGTTGCCCCAGCTCCTTGTTGTTTGAAGAAACTCTCCCCCTGAATTGGTCTTTTTTCACGAAAAGCAGACATGAGATAACAAATCAAGTCTTTCCCTAAGATTTCGAATAGCTGTCCCGAATTCAAGTTGATTATGTTTCGTTTCTTCCTCGGAGAAAGACGATCAAACAATTCCCAATCATGGTCCTTGCGGATCGGATCATCCGTATAGGATAAAAAAAGAAACTCCAGATATTTGCTATCTTTCTCTTTGAATGAGATCTCGATTCCAGCTACGGTTTCATTAGATATCTGACAACTAGAATCCCTCTTTTTTCCGATCCGGTTCCTCCACCACCGCGAACCCCGGTTAGATTCAGGCATGATACGCTTTTTCTTTATTGGGATAACCCAAGTACTCTCTTGCGGATCCATGAAACAACTCTCAGAAATCTTTTTCCCTTTTGGAAGATACAGGAGCGAAACAATCAACCTATTTCTATCGGAAGACCAAAAAGATTCTTCCAATGTCTCCTTTCTGGGTCCAATGGAATTCATAGGTATAGGAAGAAGCCCCATCAAATAGAGATTTTTTCTTTCGACCATCTTTCGATTGTTAATACGAGCTATAAGGACCACTACTA